TGCTAAAATATCGGTATTAAACCCGAAACTCCCGGCGGATGACCAGTGACCCAAATAAACGACAGAATTGGTTACGTTTTTCATATGATCTCCCTAGAATAAAAAAGGCAAACAGAGTTCTTTTTGTATCACTTCGCCCCCCCTGTATTTTATTGCTAAACCGCGTCAAAAATCTATTCTATGTAGAACTAGATTTGACTTTTTCAATTTCGACTACGAATGATAATTCGATACTAGGACTTATGTTACTTGGGAAATAACTCGTGTTTGTTGAAACATTTCAGTTCTATTGGACTAAGAAGGGGAAGGAAAAAAGCAAGGTGATATGCGAACACCCCCACCCAAAATCTGTCCTTCCCGGAAATTGGGCATTAGCTTAACTAATAAGGAATTGGAGGAGTTAAATTTTGGACGGGAAGGACAGGGGAATAAAAAATATGGATTTTTATTTAGATTTCTAGGATTAGATTAAACAAAGGGATTTGCAAATAAAAGCGCTAATGCTACAACTAGTCCATAAATTGTTAAAGCTTCCATGAAAGCCAGACTAAGCAATAAAGTACCTCTTATTTTTCCCTCTGCCTCGGGTTGTCTCGCAATACCTTCTACAGCTTGGCCTGCAGCAGTACCCTGACCAACTCCAGGTCCAATAGAAGCAAGTCCAACGGCTAATCCAGCAGCAATAACGGAAGCAGCAGAAACCAGTGGATTCATTATAAGTTCCTCGCACCAAAATAAAGAAATGGTTAATGATACAAGCAACCAATGAATTAGAACTAAATTATTCCATCACTAAAATTGATCCAGGCGAAGTAACTCAGAACTCTGATGTGAAGTCCCACAACTTTACTTCGTCCGTTGCTTTGTCCCGAATTGTTCTTTTTATTCTTCGGTCTTTTTCTTGATTTTGTTTCTTATTCAATTCATTCAGAGTCACAGACGAAAGGGAAGTACTTCTATTGAAATCCCCGTCTCAATTTATAGCAATAAATCAAATTAGATCTATCCTTAGGTCATATATCCCTAATCCATTATCACATATACAAGTCCGCCTTAGATAATGTAAACCTACTATTCCTATCTTAGAGTCACTCAGATTCTAGAATACGTCTTCGAAAAAGTTCCAAGAGTTGACTTATAATCATTAAATTAGAGATACCGAGGCCAACACACGCTCTCCTACCAACCCATTTTTTAGGAATCGAGTTTTTTCCTCTTTTATTCCTTTTTTTATCATTTCATTATTCTAGAAAAATAGACGAATTCATTAGATCGAATCATTGCATAGCAATCTTAGTATTTGATTGATTTAAGCTCATGCAATTACAATTTTTTTAAAAACAAACAATGTCCTAATATTAGTATTACTTTGCTTTTATCTAAGTTAAAGAGCTTATTTCGAAATCAAAAACAAGTCAATGATGGCCCTCCATCGATTCTCCTATATAAGCCGCAGCTAAAGTTGCAAAAATCAGAGCTTGAATACCGCTTGTAAATAATCCAAGGAACATGACAGGTATAGGAACCACTGAAGGTACTAAAGAAACAAGAACAACAACTACTAATTCATCAGCTAATATATTCCCGAAAAGTCGAAAACTAAGTGATAAAGGTTTTGTGAAATCTTCTAAGATATTAATGGGTAAAAGAATTGGAGTTGGTTGAATGTATTTACCAAAATAACCCAATCCCTTTTTGCTAAGACCCGCATAAAAATAGGCTAGTGACGTGAGTAAAGCTAAAGCAACAGTAGTATTTATATCATTCGTAGGTGCAGCTAACTCCCCTTCAGGTAACTGTATAAGTTTCCAAGGTAAAAGAGCCCCGGACCAATTTGAAACAAAAATAAACAGAAACAGAGTTCCAATAAAGGGAACCCAAGGACCATATTCTTCTCCAATCTGAGTTTTACTCACGTCTCGAATGAATTCAAGAATGTACTCGAAAAAATTCTGACTGCTAGTCGGAATAGTTTGTGGATTCCGAATAGCAATAGCGGTTGAACCTAATAAGATAAGAATTACAATCCAAGAAGTGATAAGTACCTGGGCATGCACTTGGAAACCCCCGATTTGCCAATACAAATGTTGGCCTACTTCCACACCGGATATAGCATAGAATATGTTGATGGAACATGATAGAACGTTCATATTGCCCTCTGACAGAAATAGAACTTGAAAAGGAATTATTTTGATTCAATCGTCGCTTTTTTGAATTTTATATTTTGTATACCAACAAATCACATAATATCCCCATTTATTTTTCTTTTTTCATTCCAGACCCGTACAAGCAATTCTCAAAATCTATGGAGGTCCAAAAGTCATTTTATCTTATTATTAATCAAGGCTTTCTTATATATCTAGAACGACCCTCACAAATAGCAAATACTAGTTTGTTAAGAATTAATCGGATCGAAGCTATAGCGTCATCATTCGCTGGAATCGAAATATCTGCAAGATCGGGGTCACAATTTGTATCAATTAAACAAATCGTTGGAATT